TTATTCGATAAGGGTTTATTTGATCCAATTGTACCACGTAATCTTTTAAAAGGTGCTCTAAGTGAGTTATTTCTGTTGCATGCTTTCTTTACTTTTAATGCAAATCCGATCCAGTAGTAAGGTCGTTTCTTTTTTTTTTGCAAAAAAAAGTTAGTTATCGTAATCAATATAGAATTCCGGCGGGTTGAGGCGGGGGGTTTATGTTTGTATAAATTTTACCTAATAATTATTTTATTTTAATTATCTAATATAAATATTAAGAATCCAAAGTAGCAGATAAATTGTTTTACTTTTTTTATGTGAATTCATATTACATTCCTGATTAGTAATCAGAGAATCTCTATTATATTAACATTTTTACTTCTGTAAATTTTACAAACTTTAAATTTAGCAAATAAAAATAATTAAATCTTCCTTTCTGACATTGGTAAAATTATAAAAACAGACTTTTGCATCTTAATATATTTACTTGTCGCAGACTCTCCATTTTTACTAACAAGAGAATTGCTCGTGGATCCAATTTTCACGAGACTTGGTAAGGAACTCTGCTATTTATATTTAATTAAAAAATAAGGGCCAAAGAAGAAGAAAGGATGAAGAATCAAAAAGTGAATTATAAAAATTTTTGTGTTGAAGGCTAATTAAATTCATTTCGTTAGTTCTCCATTTAGTAAACTAAGTATAGACTATACTCACTTCGATATAATTAGTATAATTAGATAGAATTAAGTATAATTAGATAGAATTAAGTTAAGATAATTTTATAACAATAATAAACAGGTACAAATAATAAATCGAGGTACCCATTCGATGACAGATATAAGCCTTCCCTCTATTTTTGTGCCTTTCGTAGGCCTAGTATTTCCGGCAATTGCAATAGCTTCTTTATTTCTTCATGTTCAAAAAAATAAGATTGTTTAGGCCGGGCGATATATCAAAATCACATTTTTCAAGACTTTGACTTGAGTGAAGCATAACACGGATATCTATTTATTTGGTTGTAAAGTGAAACATGTTATAATGTGTGATTTATTTCGAACATAAGTGTAAGAACTCTTATGCATATGAAACCTGATATAGGTGAACTATTTTCAAAGCATGGGTAGGCCGCCCATGTTTGATAAATAAAAAAAATCCTTCTATATCTCTAAAGCGGGGTTATATGAAGGGGACGCTCTTATTTTCGATTTTGCTGAATTAGCACAATAGGTTCACATTATAATAGTGCTAGTTGATGAGAGTTACTTTATAACCGAGAAACGTAGTTTTAAGTAAAATATAAGTTAAATTTTTTTTGGTTATTCTATCAATTCAAATTAAATGCAATTAGATTAGTATGAATTGGCAATCAGAACGTATATGGATAGAACTTATAAGAGGGTCTCGAAAAACAAGTAATTTCTGCTGGGCCTTTGTCCTTTTTTTAGGTTCATTAGGATTTTTATTAGTTGGAACTTCCAGCTATCTTGGTAGGAATTTGATATCTTTATTTCCCTCTCAACAAATAATTTTTTTTCCCCAAGGTATCGTGATGTCTTTCTATGGGATCGCGGGCCTCTTTATTAGCTCCTATTTGTGGTGCACAATTTCGTGGAATGTAGGTAGTGGTTATGATCTATTCGATAAAAAAGAAGGAATAGTATGTATTTTTCGTTGGGGATTTCCGGGAAAAAATCGTCGCATTTTCCTACGATTCCTTATCAATGAGATTCAGTCTATCAGAATAGACCTTAAAGAGGGTATTTATCCTCGGCGTGTCCTTTATTTAGAAATAAGAGGCCAGGGGGCCGTTCCTTTGACTCGTACTGATGAGAATTTAACTCCACGAGAAATGGAACAAAAAGCTGCCGAATTGGCCTATTTCTTGCGCGTACCAATTGAAGTATTTTGAAATAAATCGAACAAAAATGCTTTCTGATTCTCCGCTGGGGGTATAAAAACCTTACAATTTAGTTTTGTTATTACTTTTCTAGGATATAACTTAACGAAAATTTCGTCCGAACGCCCATTCAAATAAAATGAAACGCATATTTTTCTTTATCTAGATATATGGAATATTTAAAACGGGGTAGTTGTATGCAAAAAAGATATTTTATACATATGGAAATCCACTCGACGCAATGCAGTAGCAAAAAAAGAAAAAAATAGAAATAAGGATAGTTTCATCTCAAAGCATTTTGCAATATGCAATATTTGGAGAATTTTTTATATCGAAATACGAATCATTAACTAAAGCGAGTTTTCATAGATTCCTCTAAAAGGGAAGGGAGGAATTGCTGCGAATTGTAACAATTGAACTAGCCAAACCTTGTACTCTTATTTAATTTTTGTATTCTTGCAAGAGTCTTAAAAATTATAAAAGTATAATAAAATTACCGAAAAGACAAAACAGAGAATGATTCGAGACCTGGGAATAGAACTTATTTTAGTGAAAAATAAAATATCGGATCTCATAGAGTCGACGAATGAAGTTACTTTTTAAAATTAACTTAACAATTTTGAAATGAAAAACGAAAAAAAAAAGCATTAATTCCCCTTCTATTTCTTATATCTATAGTCTTTTTACCCTGGTGGAGTTTTCTAACATTTAAGAAAAGTTTGGAATCTTGGGTTACTAATTGGTGGAATACCAAGCAATCCGAAACTTTTTTGAATCCTATTCAAGACAAGAGTCTTCTAGAAGAATTCCTAGCATTCGAGGAGCTCGTACTGTTGGACGAGGTGATAAAGGAATATCCGGAGACACGCCTAAAAAAGCTTCATATAGGAATCCATAAAGAAACTATTCAATTGATCAAGCTGCACAATGAAGATTGTATTCATACAATTTTGTCCTTCTCGACTAATATAATATGTTTGGTTATTTTAAGTGGTTATTCTATTCTAGGTAATGAAGAACTTATTATTCTTAACTCTTGGGTTCAGGAATTCCTATATAACCTAAGTGACACAATAAAAGCATTTTCGATTCTTTTAGTAACCGATTTATGTATCGGATTCCATTCGCCACATGGTTGGGAACTCATAATTGGCTCTATCTACAAAGATTTTGGATTTTATCATAATGATCAAATTCTATCTGGCCTTGTTTCCACTTTTCCAGTCATTCTAGATACACTTTTAAAATATTGGATTTTCCGTTATTTAAATCGTGTATCCCCATCACTTGTAGTGATTTATCATTCAATGAATGACTAAAAAAAGGGTCTATTGATCTGAATCCCGTTTGGTTCTTTGGGCAGAAGAGTTCAAAATCGTACTTACTCTTTCTACCCAGCCAAGGCAGGGGGGTACTCCTATATTCCAGTAAATAGCAGAATCATGGATAGGGAACTATAATAGGGACCTGCCCGATTTATTGTAGAAATTTTCGGGATTAAAAATTGGACCATGCAAACTAAAAATAACCTTTCTTGGATAAAAGAACAGATTACTCGAATTATTTCCGTATCACTCATTATATATATAATAACTCAATCATCCATTTCCGATGCATATCCCATTTTTGCACAGCAGGGTTATGAAAATCCCCGAGAAGCGACCGGTCGTATTGTCTGTGCTAATTGTCATTTAGCTAATAAACCCGTGGATATTGAGGTTCCACAAGCAGTACTTCCCGATACTGTATTTGAAGCAGTTGTTCGAATTCCTTATGATATGCAACTAAAACAAGTTCTTGCTAATGGCAAGAAGGGGGGATTGAATGTAGGAGCTGTTCTAATTTTACCCGAGGGGTTTGAGTTGGCTCCAAACGAGCGCATTTCTCCTGATATGAAAGCAAGGATAGGCAATCTTTCTTTTCAGAGCTATCGCCCCAATAAAAAAAATATTCTTGTGATAGGCCCTGTTCCGGGGCAAAAATATAGTGAAATCACCTTTCCTATTATTTCCCCGGACCCTGCTACTAATAAGGATGCTCACTTTTTAAAGTATCCCATATATGTAGGCGGTAACAGGGGAAGGGGCCAGATTTATCCCGACGGAAGCAAGAGTAACAATACTGTTTATAATGCTACAGCAGCGGGTATAGTAAAGAAAATTATACGAAAAGAAAAGGGCGGATACGAAATAACCATAGGGGAAGCCTCGGATGGGCATCAAGTTGTTGATAATATTCCTGGAGGACCAGAACTTCTTGTTTCAGAGGGCGAATCTATAAAACTGGATCAACCATTAACCAGTAATCCTAATGTAGGTGGATTTGGTCAGGGAGATACAGAAATAGTACTTCAAGACCCATTACGCGTCCAAGGCCTCTTGTTCTTCTTGGCATCCGTTATTTTAGCACAAATTTTTTTGGTTCTTAAAAAGAAACAGTTCGAGAAGGTTCAATTGTCTGAAATGAATTTATAGATCAAGTTCAAAACAATAAAAAAATTATTGTTTGTTTTATGACTATGTAACTTTTAGCATAAGTTTTTCGATTCGAGAATAAAATTCGATTAAGATACTAGGTTAAGCATAGAATATAACACACAGATAAATGAGGGGACTAAATGAGGAGGGCTTCTTTGCCTTCCTAACTTCGACACAAGGAAAAGGATGTGTAAAATTCCCTTTATTGTGTCAAATAGTAATGATTCGTGATAGCTTTCGTCAAAGACGCGTCATTTTTTATAATTTTTTTTTTTTTTGGGGGGGGGGGTGTTCGGGAGATTTAACCTAACTTTTTTGTCTTACTATTATGCATAGAATAAATACAACAAAGTAGTGGACAAATAAAAAAAGAGAGAGAATTTTATTGAACAACAAATAGAACTTCTTCAATGAACTTCTAAAAAAATTGAAACTTTTATTTTTTGATCTCCCTAATTTTTTACTTTTTTTGCTTTAAAATATTCTTAAAATATTCTAATTAGTACGAGTTTAACGGGTACCTTCCCCTTCTTTTTTAATCTAATTCGAGGGGGAAGGAGGGGCCCGTTGATTTCTTACGCTGTCATACTTATACCGCAGTTCATCCAATTATTACAGGGACGAACCCAATCCGGAATATGAAC